ACTGACTCCATTAAGTTCGCCACCATAGAACTCAACAGTTACACCGACTTGTTCGACACTATACTTCGATTCTGCCCTTCTAAAGGGAACATCGGCCCTAACAATTCCGTCTCCGTCTACCAAAACAACCGGAAATGTTTCAAAAAAAGTAGGCATACGGCGTACAAAAAGTTCACGCCCTTCTTTATCTCTAAAAATAGGATGTCCTAACCAACCAACAGCTATTCCATCCCCGTTGTCCATTGATCCTGCTCTGAACAACCCTCCTTTTGCCGGATTATTCCCGATGTAATCATAAAAAGCTAATTTTTCGGGAATTTTAGACCAAGCTTCTGATAAACTTTGATTTTTAGCTAATCCAGCGCCAACTCTTCGATATATTTCTTGCTGGAAATATCCCTGATCCCATTGATACCGGGTGGGACCAAATAATTCGATAGGGGTAGTTGCTGAACCATACCACATAGTTCCCGCGACAACAAAAGCGGCAAAAAAGACAGCAGCGATACTACTGGAAAGCACGGTTTCAATATTTCCCATACGTAATCCTTTATACAGACGTTGGGGTGGACGGACACTAAGATGAAATAGGCCTGCTAATATGCCTAAAGTGCCCGCTGCAATATGATGAGAAGCTATTCCTCCCGGAATAAAAGGATCAAAACCTTCTACCCCCCACGCTGGATTTACAGGTTGTACCTTTCCGGTTAGTCCATAAGGATCGGACACCCATATTCCAGGACCGTATAACCCTGTTACATGAAATGCGCCAAAACCAAAACAAGCCAACCCTGAAAGAAATAAATGAATTCCAAAAATCTTGGGCAAATCCAAAGAGGGTTTGCCTGTACGTTCATCACAAAATATTTCTAAATCCCAATACACCCAATGCCAGATAGCTGCTAAGAAGCACAACCCAGAAAACACAATATGTGCACCGGCCACACCTTCGTAACTCCAAATACCCGGATTCGTTATAGTTCCTCCTGTAATACTCCAACCGCCCCATGAATTGGTTATTCCTAAACGAGTCATAAACGGTATAACGAACATACCTTGTCTCCACATTGGATCAAGAACGGGATCAGAGGGATCAAAAACTGCTAATTCATATAGAGCCATCGAACCAGCCCAACCAGCAACTAAGGCCGTATGCATTATATGGACAGAAAGCAAACGACCGGGATCATTCAATACGACAGTATGAACACGATACCAAGGTAAACCCATGGAAATACCCCTTTATCAACGAAAAATAGACACTATGTAACTTTATTGCATTAGCAAAAACTATGCTATGAACCTCCCCTTTTGGGAATTATCTTCAAGAAAGGAGTAATATTTGTTCTATTCTTTTTTTTTTTAGTAAAAACGGAATAATTTGGTTCCTAGTAAGAAAGAGAAGCAGATCTATTCTATACCCGATAAGGAACAATACGCAATGGGGTTAATCCCATTTTTGATCAACAAATGCATCTATATTTCGGAATCATTCAAAAGAACTATTCGGAATCGTAAACATTTTGATCGATTTCTGACTCAAATATGATAAAAGACAATATTATTAAGCCAATAAACGCATTGTTACGCTTCCACATCAAAGTCCAATATAGTACTTAATTCTTTTTTCTTTCATTTTATGCCTATTGGTGTTCCAAAAGTACCTTTTCGAAGTCCTGGAGAGGAAGATGCCTCTTGGGTTGACGTATAGTGCGACTTGTCAGATATATTGGGTCATATGGGATTTCCCCCGTTCTCTCCCCCTATTGAGATATCCCTAGTTTCGGCCAAAAAAGATTGAATTACCAATAATTTGGAGCGTGAAATGCAATTTGATTTGAGGGATATTCAAATTCATATTAGCAATTAGAATAATTTATGGTTGCATTTTTTGGAACACTAAAATGAAGTCTTCATAAGTAAAGTATTCAGGCTCCCTTTAGAAAAAAACATTTTGAATTTTTATTACTACGTATATCCATAGATAATAAAAGATTATTATTGAATAATATTCAATATATTTGAGAGTAATAGTAATCTCAAACTTTTCACTTTAAACGAATCCAACGAGGAAAGAAATAAATACATGTTTAATATTTTGTAGTGATAGAAGATATGAAATCAATTGAAAAAAAAAAAACAAATTAAGTTGTAAAAAAAAAGACGTAATATTATTGACATTTGCCTATATGTGCAAATCAAAATTGGGCAGATTTTTACTCGGAGTAGAGCATAAACCTAAAATAATTGAAAAGACCTATTCAGGAACAAGAAAAGAACATCGTGATTAAAATGAAATCGCGATGAAGCAATGCATCAATGATAAGTTAATTCGATATGTTTAATCTTAATGTATTTTTTTTTTTTGAGAGGCAAGGGGCACAAAACGAACTCATTTCTTTCTTGAAAAAATGAAGAAAATTCGTTTCATTAATATACGAAATTTTCGAATTTATTAGAATTAAGAAAACGCTCTCAAAACTAAAAACGAAACTAAATAAATAATATATATATAAATTATAATTAGAAATAGTTTAATTTGAAAAAGAAAGAGGGCTGGAATCTACACATTGAGTCGTTTTTTCTCAATTTTTGTTGAACCGTATGCATCAAAAGGTGCATGTACGGCTCTTACGGGATACAAATTTGATCCTAACCAACCGACTTTATCGAGAAAGATTACTTTTTTTAGGCCAAGAGGTTGATAGCGAGATCTCGAATCAACTGATTGGTCTTATGGTTTTTTTGAGTATAGAGAATGATAACAAGGATTTGTATTTGTTTATAAACTCTCCTGGCGGCTGGGTAATCCCGGGGGTCGCTATTTATGATACTATGCAATTTGTTCAACCTGATGTGCATACAATATGCATGGGATTAGCGGCTTCAATGGGATCTTTTATACTCGTCGGTGGAGAGATTACCAAACGTCTAGCATTCCCTCACGCTTTGCGCCAATGAGTTTTTTACGAAAAAAAGACTATGCATGAAATTAGGAAAATTAAGTAATAATAGCATGGCACATCGAATTCGATATACGAATTTTTTTTTTTCAAAACATTCAATTATATATCGAAAGAGTAGTATGAAATTAGTAGTAAAGGGTCTTCCCCATTTTATCTTCGCTATTATCGGGACCCATTTTAGCGTCACAAACCTTTTTTTTATTTTCCCACCGAAGACTTTTTTAAAATTCCGATATTTCTATTTATTGATATACTTATGAATATACTTTTGAAAGAGTAAAAAATAAAATAAATCAAAACTTTGGGATTGCTGAATCACATAGGAGATAAATATATAAAGCAACGGAGCCATCATAGTATTTTCTTAACTACTCTGAAATCGGAAAGGAAGGATGGTAATTGGATCGTTTGACGATGTCAATCCAATAAACCCCATAATTTCGATATATTTTCTATCTCTTTAATTGATGATTCTTTGATGGAAAGTCAAACTGAATTCCATTCTAGAGCCGTATGCAATGCCTAAAGGATGCCCGTACGGTTGTTCTATACTTTCTTTTTTTTCTTTATCTCTTTGCATCTCATAATCGAGATAGAAGAACCTTTTGTTCCATTATCAGGGTAATGATACATCAACCTGCGAGTTCTTTTTATGAGGCACAAACGGGAGAATTTATCCTAGAAGCAGAAGAACTACTTAAATTGCGAGAAACCATTACAAGGGTTTATGTACAAAGAACGGGCAAACCCTTATGGGTTGTATCCGAAGATATGGAAAGGGATGTTTTTATGTCAGCAACGGAAGCCCAAGCTCATGGAATTGTTGATCTTGTAGCAGTTGAATAAAAAATCAAAATAGCATCAAAATTGCAGTAGGGGGAATAAGTTTACATAAATAAATCGACAATTTTGATTTTTTTATTTAGTTAGTAACGGATTCAATAATATCTTATTCATCTATTCTATGGGAAAGGAATTCATAATTATCCGGTTAGGATCAATCTAAACCAACCCATTCATTATGGATCGGATTCAACATGCCAACTATTAAACAACTTATTAGGAACACAAGACAGCCAATCCGAAATGTCACGAAATCCCCCGCTCTCGGGGGATGTCCTCAGCGACGAGGAACATGTACTAGGGTGTATGCGCGACTCGTTCAGATCATTTCTAATAGAAAGAAGGAAACCCCTTTTCCAGTGTCAAAGATCAGTACTATTTGACTTTCAATTCAAATAAAAGGAAATCGAAGAAAGAAGTACGTACGTTCACTATATCAAACTAAAAAAGGTCTATTGGATTCTTCCATTGGATATGAAATTTATGGTTTGCATTGGTGCAAATTGAATTCACTCCATTTTCAAAATTGAAGATGATAAAAAATTCCTCATTGGTAACGAATGTTTATCCATTAAGCGAGCAACTATTATTTTGAAAAACCAATTTGACTATGAAAAACGGACTAAGAGGGTCAGCTATCCCAGCAAATTTTCATAATTAAATATCGTTACTATATAAGTAGATCTCATTGTGAAAGACTTTTTACTAGATCATGGGTAGAGCAAAAGAATGTGAACTGTACAAGTTAGCAATAGTATTCATTAAATGAAGTCGAAGTAAAGGACTCCGGTGTATAGAGAGGATCTCACCGTTTTAGAAAGAACCATAGAAACGATGGAACCCACGATTTCCCTTTTATATTATATAGGCATTCAACTCAAAATAATAAATTGTATTGATACTAGGTATCAAAGAAAACAGAAAAAATATTCTATTAAAAGAAATTCAAAAATAGAAATGAATAGGAATAAATAAATCGTGGTCGGGAAGGTTATAGTAGCAAAAGCCATTGGAATTCTTATTTTATACATTGGAAGAATGCGTGTTGTTATTACTAAACTAGTAAATTGGAAAAGAATAACTGAAAGAAAGGAAATCCATTAGTTATTCATTAAGGTTTCATTTATTCAATGACCAGAATTACACGAGGATATATAGCTCGTAGACGTCGAACAAAAATTCGTTTATTTGCATCAAGCTTTCGTGGAGCTCATTCGAGACTTACTCGAACAATTATACAACAGAAAATCAGAGCTTTGGTTTCGTCTCATCGAGATAGAGATAAGCGAAAGAGGGATTTTCGTCGTTTGTGGATCACTCGGATAAATGCAGTAATTCGTAAGAATTTTGTATCCTATAGTTATAGTCATTTTCTACACAATCTGGACAAGAACCGGTTGCTTTTTAATCGTAAAATAGTTGCACAAATAGCTATATTAAATAGGAATTGTCTTTATATGATTTCTAATTCGATCAAAAAAAATAAATAAATTCTTCAATTTTAAGGAAAAATTGGAATTGTAAGTTCGACTCTTGAAAATGCCATTTTCTGGCGAATGAACTCCGGGAAAGTAGAATCAAAATTAGTATTATAAAGATAAAGTTGCTCAAAATAAAATGAGCAACCAAACACGTCCAATAAATATCCAATACAAAAAGATTGCTTCTTCGACGATTCTTGTTTTTTTTTTTACGATAAGTAGGAGAAATCCAATCAAGATTAGATTGGATTCTCGAATTCTTCGAATAAAACATCAAACTCTATTTCAGTTTTCGAATTTGAATTTGGATTCAAATTGAAGAGGAAAGTAAGCCTACTTTTTTTATTTATTCCGGATTCTAAGACTATTAGCTCTGGCAGTCGATTCGCTTCTTTCAAATTGTTTATCATTATTAAGAAAGGGTAATAAAGATAAAATACGAGCTTGTTTTATAGCAATAGTAATTAATCGTTGGTGTTTTAAGGTCAATCTATTCACCCGTCTGGATAATATTTTTCCTTGTTCACTAATAAATCGACTAATTAAACTCATGTTTCTATAATCAATTCGATCCCCCGATTGGATCGGGGGCAAACGCCTACGAAAAGATCGTTTGGATTTACGAAAGGGTCGCTTGGATTTTTCCATACTTTGTTTATTCCTTATCTTGAAAATACTATTTCAATCCGATCCAAAATAATTTTGAATTCAAAAAAAAAAAAAAAGATTAGTTTTTTTTTTATTTTGAGTTAATTAAATTCTGTTAACTAAACTATTCAAATCTAGAAGAATAGGGTTTCTCGAATAGAGAATATGTCCTTTTTTTGTTCCTGATATAAGAGTGATACACAAATAACTCGGGTCGGTTTATTTCTTTATCTCCCCGTGAATCATATGTTTGGAACAATAGGGACAGAATTTTCTCAATTCCAAGCGACTTGGCGTGTTGTGTCGATTCTTTTGAGTAATATATCTGGAAATCCCCCTTGATTCCTTATTAAGTCCGTTTCGAAGACAATTGCTACATTGCAAAATAACTGTTACTCGGGCATCTTTTCCCTTCGCCATGACCCTCCTTTAGTTTGAGTTTTTGATTCAATCAACTCTTCTTATTTGCTGATCTTGAAGTGACTAGCAAAAAGAAAATAAATAAAAAAAAGGTTGCTAAGTTTAGTTTGAAATTATCAAAGATTTCGTTCCAATTCCAATACAATATAATAGAGTAAGAAATATTAAATAGAATTTAGAATTCATTTTTCAAGTTTAAGTGGAAGAACGAATTAAAACTCTATTGAATTTAGCTATATTGAATTCCAGTTTTTTCATAGACCCCTTTTTTCGGTTCTCACTCTATTTTTTAGAAATCGAATTGAACGCTGAGCTCAAATTTTGCCGGGGTTGAATTCATTTTTTTCTATCTTTCCTCCTTTCTTTATTTTGTCTCTAAGTATCTAATTGAATTTTGTATAATTCAAAAAAGAGGGGAAGGGATTAGTCACAGATCTTTTGATTCTATCTCTAATCTTCTTCACCCCTTCCCATGTTACTAACTAAACTAGTATGAAAAAAAAGGAAATGTCAACGCATCTGGGAATAAACGATTGATCTCTATCAACAGACCCGCTAAAGACCCGAACCAGAGAGTACTTAGTACCGGTGCCACGGAAAGATAGGTTTTTAGATTTCGCATTTTTAATCCTCCTTCTTTATGTTTTAATGTTTTATTAAAATATCTAATGGTAATACAGATCGGATATGGAAGTATTTGAGATTCCTTATGTATTTTACATGGAATTCCTAATTTCCATGATTGATTTACAAGAATAAAAAAGAGATAAGATTCTCCCTTTCTAAAAATCCAAAAGTACCTTTCTTACCCTCCCCCCAGTATTCCCTCGTTCTTTTTTACGATCAGTTTTTTGATATTCCTATGTATATAAGTATCTTATTATAATAATAGAATATATGTTATATTCTATGAATAATATTATATTCATACGAGATTGTCTCGTAGATATGAGTTAAAAGAAATAAACAAGAAAAATTGTTTATGTTCCTATATTAATAGGAATGGAAGGAATGGAAAAACTAAGGTTTTTGAAAACAAGCCGGGGATTCTCTACAATGACAATGTAGACCAATTGAAAGAAAGGGATGTAGCGCAGCTTGGTAGCGCGTTTGTTTTGGGTACAAAATGTCACGGGTTCAAATCCTGTCATCCCTACCTGTTACTTCTCTTATGAGAAGTAACAAGGAATCAATTTAAATCGATTCAAATCACACATACATTTTTTTTATCTTATTCTCTAAGATAGTCTAGGCATTCAAGATAAGATTAGAGTGGGGGACAAAAAAAATCCTCTTCTTGGCTGTTAACTATTGTGATAATAAGACTTTTTATAAGAAATAATAAAGCGCTCTTAGTTCAGTTCGGTAGAACGTGGGTCTCCAAAACCCGATGTCGTAGGTTCAAATCCTACAGAGCGTGATTCTGGGCTTGATTAATCTGAGAATTATATGCAAATTCAAATAATTGAGCGGAACAATAATCTGAATTTGACCTCCTCTTTTCTTAAAAAAAACTTAACAGGAGGTCAAATTATCAAAAAAAAAACTGTTAATTAATCAAAGGTCTAACTGATCCCCCCGTCTGTATTGTAAATATGCAGTTACAAATAATCCTGCTAAAGTAATAGGAATTAGACCTAAGACAATTCCAAATAGAAAAACTTCAATCATTTCAATTTTTTTTCTTAAAATAAAAAGGAAAAAAGAGAGGTACTATCTATCACTCAATATTAATTCGTAGTGCCAGGAACTCTCAATGACCAATAATTGCAAATACATTCCGTAATGAACTATAGAATCTCGGAGTACCAAAGAAAGATTTCTTTTTAGTTTTATGGGTTGTGCTCATTCAATTAATTTCAAATCAATCGTATCTTGTTGAGACTAATAAAGAGAGTTGAGGTTATAGTTAAAGCTGCTAGTAGAAAACCAAAATAACTAGTTATAGTAAGCATGAAGGGGCTAAATGAAATATGTTCTTTTTCTACATATTTTTAGAAAACATTTCCCTAAGTTGGAAGATAAGACGATAAGAAAAAATAGCAATTGAAACGAAAAAGAATAAGTTCAATTGTTAGTTGTTAATGCATGAAGCAGTCATTACATTACTAACAAAAGACTAAGGGAAGTAGAGTCTAAAAGGGGATAAGTTAATCATTTTGAGCATCTACTCGATTTTTATTTTGTAGATCTTTTGTTTTATCTTATCTATCAAATCGATTTATTAAAATAAAGAGTGAATTTAGACGTTATAATACCCCCTTCTCTTCTTTGAAGAGATTATCCCAGTACTCAACTAATAAATAAGGAAAAATAAAAAGAAATCAAATTGATTCAAATAAAATTCAAATAAACAAATCAAATGAAAGTAGTCAAATTCCATTCGTCGACCAGTAATCGTTATCATTTTTTTCTTTTTTAGTTTATCGGTTGTTTCCCTACCTATTTATTTTTATTATATAATTTAGAATTTATTATGAATAAGAGAAATAGATTTTTTTTAATCAATACTCTATACCCCTCTTACTTGTTACTGTACGAATCATCAATTCGCTTTAAATGGAATAAACTAAAACGAAAAAAAAAAAAAAAAGATTTCAAGAAAACCTTTTCTACAGTTTAGAGGTATGAAAAGGAAATTTTTGAATTTCGCATCAAATTGAATTGTGGAAGTGGAAATAGGATAAGTTAACTGCATTTTTTTTATAAAAACTAAAAACCACCCCCTTGGATTCATATTTTACCTAACGTAATTTTACGGTTCGAAAGCAATAATAATATAATAGAGAGAAATAAACCTTATATAAGGTTTAAGAAATTTCATCTCAAATCATCATTTCATACTTCTACATTGACAAGGAAAAGAAAAAAGAAATTATCTACTAGTCCTTCATTTACATACTGATTCAAATTGCGTTGCTGTCTTAGAGGAAGGATAGCTATACTGATTTGGTATACTCGAAAAAAGCCCTTGGTACAATATTGACGATCTCACAAGGATGAAAAAACGGCAGTAAATTTCCATTTACTGATATCATCTTTTACAGAATCGATCCCCCTTTAATCGTATAAGAATATGCGGAGCTCAGCATGTCTGGAAGCACAGGAGAACGTTCTTTTGCCGATATTATTACCAGTATTCGATACTGGGTTATTCATAGTATTACTATACCCTCTCTATTTATTGCGGGTTGGTTATTCGTCAGCACGGGTTTAGCTTATGATGTATTTGGAAGTCCCCGCCCAAACGAATATTTTACAGAAAGCCGACAAGGAATTCCATTAATAACTGGGCGTTTTGACTCTTTGGAACAACTCGATGAATTTAGTAGATCTTTTTAGTTTTAGGAGGAACCAATGACTATAGATCGAACCTATCCAATTTTTACAGTCCGATGGTTAGCTGTTCATGGACTAGCTGTACCTACCGTTTCTTTTTTGGGATCAATATCAGCAATGCAGTTCATCCAACGATAAACATAATCAAAATTAGAGAGATATGACACAATCAAACCCGAACGAACAAAATGTTGAATTGAATCGTACCAGTTTATACTGGGGATTATTACTTATTTTCGTACTTGCTGTTTTATTTTCTAATTATTTCTTCAATTAATAAAAAAAAGTAAGAGAAGAAAAGAGACGGGTAGAATATGAAATAATAATTAGGAATTTGCTTATCTCATTCGGAAGGATCGCATCTCATACTTATCTATGACTGTATGTGTCTCTAGCATGACAACTTGATGAAATGGTGGAGGAAGCAAGATAAATGGCCGATACTACTGGAAGGATTCCTCTTTGGATAATCGGTACTGTAACTGGTATTCTTGTGATTGGTTTAATAGGTATTTTCTTTTATGGTTCATACTCAGGGTTGGGCTCATCTCTGTAAGAATCTAAAATAATCTAATAATCGGATGAACTGAGTTGGAGACATGAAAGCTTAAGAACTCAAGGGATCCCTTGAGTTCTTAAGCTTTCATAATAGAATATAATATATTCTTTTTATTTCAATTTGAAAATTCAAATTCTATTTTGAAAATGTCATTCATTGATTTTGAACATCTATTATTGAAGCATAGTATCTATCTTTCAAAGTTAGACTGAAATTACTTGATTTCGTTTTCTAAATGAACCAATTATAATATATCTATTTGACGAGTACAGATATTATTCAAATCCTTTCTTTTCTAATAAACCTCCATTAAAAGTTCTATTTTCTCCAAAAATTACGCTCTATTTTCTATTTTTTAATTGTTCACTATTCTAATCTAAATCTATATCTAATCTAAATCTATATTTTTTTTTTTAAATATAAATATAGAAATAGACGAAACAAAAAGGTTCTGAGAAATCCGTAAAAAAATCAAAAAATAGAAACTAAGATTAAGAATAGTTATCTTAGACGAACGGGATCCAAAACTATTCTTGTTGTCGTCACAAGAAAGAAAAAAGAAATTTTGCACATTTCTTGTGACGACAACAAGAATAAACTAAGAAAATAAGCGCTTTCTATTCTGTACTTACTTATTATCTGAAGTTTAGTATTTGGTATTCAATGAAATTTTCTCTTTTATTAGAATAGAAAACTATTAAGACATTCGCTGATAAGAGTAAGAGAGTCATTCGATTCAATTTGGATGGAAAAAAAAAATAAGAGATACAGTCAAAAAAACTTCTTTATAATATTCCTACTATGAATAGGAATAGAGTATAAGTAACTCCCAATGACTTCGAAACAAACAAAAATTGGTTCATAATTTTTGATCATGCATAACACCAATAAGAATTGGATTCCTTTTCCTTTACGAAGTTGAGATTGAGAAATTTGCAAATCTAAAAATTCATTTCGGATAATTGAACCTTCTCAAACTGTTTCTTCTTTAGAACCAAAAAGATTTGTGCTAAAATAACAGATGCCAGGAAGAACAAAAGACCTTGGACACGTAATGGATCTTGAAGGACTATTTCAGCATCCCCTTGACCAAATCCACCCACATTAGGATTACTCGTTAATGGCTGATCAAGTTTGATGGATTCGCCCTCTGAAACGAGAAGCTCGGGCCCTGGCGGAATAATATCAACCACTTGACGGCCATCTAATGTATCCGCTATAGTTATTTCGTATCCCCCCTTTTCTTTTCGTATGATTTTACTTACTCTACCAGCCGCTGTAGCGTTATAAACCGTATTGTTACTCTTGTTCCCGTCGGGATAAATTTGACCCCTTCCTCTGTTCCCCCCCACATATATGGGATATTTTAAGAAGTGAACATCTTTATTATTAGCGGGATCCGGGGAAAGAATAGGAAAAGTTATTTCACTATATTTCTGACCCGGAATAGGGCCTATAACAAGAATATTTTTTTTAGTGGGTCGATAGCTCTGAAAAGAAAGATTGCCTATCTTTTCTTTCATCTCGGGTGAAATACGATCCGGGGGTGCTAATTCAAATCCTTCAGGTAAAATAAGAACAGCACCCACATTCAACCCCCCCCTTTTTCCATTAGCAAGAACTTGTTTCACTTGCGTATCATAAGGAATTCGAACAACTGCTTCAAATACAGTATCAGGAAGTACTGCTTGCGGAACCTCAATATCCACGGGCTTATTAGCTAAATGGCAATTGGCACATACAATACGCCCGGTTGCTTCGCGCGGATTTTCATAACCCTGCTGAGCAAAAATTGGATACGCATTCGAGATAGATGCTTGAGTGATGATATATATCATAAACGATATGGAAATGGATCGAATAATTTCTTTCTTTATCGTGATCCAAGAAAAAAAACGGTTATTTTGAATTTGCATAGTCCAATCATTGATCCAAAAAATTTCTACAATAAAATGAGGTAGGTCACTCGGATAGTTCCCTATCCACAAGTCTGCTATTTACGTAAATTCTTTTACGCGAATATTTTATATTCGAGGGGAAATCTCTGTAGGTTCGAAAGAGTGGGTACGTCTTAAAATGCTTTGCTTATGTGCAAAGTCAGAAATATTCGAGCTGGATCAGTCATTCATTGAATGATAAATCACTACAAGTGATGGGGATAGACGATTTAAATAATGGAAGATCCAATATTTGAAAATTGTGTCTATAATGACTGGAAAAGTAGAAACAAGGCCAGATATAATTTTCTCATTATGAACAAATCCAAAATCTTTGTAGACATAGCCAATCATTAGTTCCCAACCATGGGGCGAATGGAATCCGATACATAAATCAGTTAATAAAAGAATAGAAAAAGCTTTTATTGTGTCACTTAAATTATATAGAAATTCTTGAACCCAAGAGTTAAGAATAAGAAGTTCTTCATTACCTAGAATTGAATAAGCACTTAAAATAATGAAACAGATTATATTTGTCGAGAAGTGCAAAATCATATGGATATGATCCTCATTGTTTATCTTTATCAATTGGATCGTTTCTTTGTGGATTCCTATATGAGCCCTTTGCAACTCTATTTCCGGGTATTCTTTTATTATTTCGTCCAATAGTACGAGTTCTTCTAATTCGATGAATTTTTGTATAATACTCTTTTCTTGAATATCAGCCAAAAAAGTTTCGGATTGTGTAGTATTCCACCAATCAGTAACCCAAGATTCAACACTTTTATTAAATGAAAGAGAAATCCACCAAGGCAAAAATACTATAGATAGAACAGAAAGAAAAGGGAGAAATGCTTTCTTTTTTTCCATTTTTTCATCTTTGAATTGCTAATGAACTCGCCTCATTCTTGGAATCTATGCGCTGCGATCTACTATATTTTATCAAACATAAGTTCTATTCTAAGGCATCGAACCCCGGAATCTATTCCTTTTTTTTGATTTCCCATTCATTGATTATGAATCTACAAAGAATATAGAATAAGAAAGAGTCGACTTTAAATGAAGAAATAATAAAAATCTTGTTTACAGATAATCTAATTGATCAAATTTGAAACTGCTTCGCGTTCTCGATGAATGCTAAAGCGAAACTTAAAAAAAAACAAACACTTCACTTCAAGGAATAGTATTCAGATTTCGACTTAAAAGAACTCCCCTTTTCTTTTTTTATTTATAGAAATATTTTGATTTGCTATTTCATTTCAAAATACTTCAATCGGTACGCGCAAAAAATAGGCCAATTTGGCAGCTTTTTGCTCAATTTCACCCAGGGTCAAATTCTCATCAGTACGCGTCAATGGAATGGCTCCCTGTCCTTTGATTTCCATATAAAGGATACGACGAGGATAAATGCCTTCTTTAACTTCTATTCTGATCGACTGAATATCCTTCATATGGAATCGTAGGAAGATGCGACGCTTTTTCCCAGGAAATCCCCAACGAAAAATACACACTATTCCTTCTTTTAGATCGAATCGATCATAGCCACTCCCCACATTCCACGAAATTGTGCACCACAAATAGGAACTAATAAAGAGACCCGCGATCCCGTAGAAGGCCATCACGATCCCTTGTGGAAAAAAAATGATTTGCTGATACGGAACTAAAGATATAAAATTCTTACCGAGATAGCTGGAAGTTCCAACTAAGACGAATCCTAATGAACCTAAAAAAAGGATCAAGGCCCAGAAGAAATTACTTAGTTTTCTAGACCCCACTATACGTTCTATCCATATATGTTCGGATCGCCAACTCATATTAGATCTAGTTGCATTTTTTTTTTTAATTGGAATGGAGAAACTTTTTGTTTCCGAAGTAACTCTCATCAACTAGTGCCGTAACCCTTTCCTTTAGGAATAATCGGAGTAATTCGTCGAATGGGGTTAGGTATAAAATAAAAGAATATCCTTTTTTAGGATCTTCTAGAAATATCTACATACATATAGATAGATCGACTTTCCGTTTCAGGCATTCCAATCTATTTGGAAATAATTCGAAATTTATTTCCCTATATTGTTTGTATATTTGGAGCATCTATTTACGGATATATAAGAGCTGCTTCATTTATGCCCCTATGTTATACCATAACATACTCTACTAAATGCACATCTGTATTAGCTATATCTAAGTCTTGAAAAAAAAAAAATGGATGAGATTTGAACCCATCAGATCTAAGAAATCTTGTTTTTTTGAACATGAAGAAATAAAGAAGCCATTGCAATTGCCGGAAATACTAGTCCTACTAACGGCACAAAAATAGAGGGTAAGCTATTGAGAGTTGTCATAGAATGGGTACCTCGATTGAATATTTCGACCTGTTATTACTATAAACATATCTTATACTAATTCTTAGTAGTATTCTATACTAATTAGTATAGCCAAGTGAGTATTCTATATAATAGAAATAATAATAGAAATAATAATAATCGAAATAATAGAATAGAAATCAAATTCTATATATATTATTATCTAGTATTATCAACTCGAAATCAAAATGAAATAGAAAATAGCGAAATTCACGAGATTAAATAAATCGAAATTAATTCAATACAATATTATCTTATTTCTCTTTCGATATGAAAGATATAAATATATGGATGATAATCCAGTCTTGTCTGAAAATTGAATTCAATTCCAATTTTTGTATTCAATTTTATTTAGAGTTCAAATTAATATCAAAATCGAAATAAAGAGTTTTTTCCAAATTGAATTTCGTAACTATTCCCTTATAGTTTTTAATTCAATCCAACAACACCAGTTATTAGTAAAAAAAGAGGGGCTTAGGGGGAGATTTGAGTAGAAAGAAAAGATACTCTATATCGATATTTTCTCTATTTGAATTCGCGATACATACGCAACAAGAAAAGAAGGAAAGACGACCTTCGGTTTCTTTTTCTTGCCTAATTTGAATTTCGCAGAAAAAATAATTTTCTTTTTTACTTATATTGTTAAAAGAGATTTCTTTCCCGACCCCTAATTAGGAAGACCATTAAAAAATAAAGAATTTGTTTGAGAATTCTTTATAAAAAGAAAAATGGATTTTGACTTTGATTCCGATAAACTATCTATTAGTTTTGCTCGCTACAAAGAAAAAAAGGAACTAAAAAAGAAATGAATTTAGGATCCGGTTAATTGAATTTTACTTCCGAGGAAAAAAGGAGTGAAGCCTAAATAACTCAATCAGAACACCCTTTAAAGGATTACGTGGTACGATTGAATCGAATAAGCCCTTATGAAATAAATATTCAGCCACTTGTGAATCCTCGGGTACTGTCTTATTCAATGTTTGTTCAATTACTCTTTTACCTGCGAATGCAATGTATGCATTAGGTTCGGCAATAATGATATCGCCCAGCATTCCAAAACTAGCCGTCACCCCACCAGTAGTGGGAGATGTAAGGATTGATACATAGAATAACTTTTTATGGGATTGATAATCATACAAAGCAGCAGATATTTTAGCCATTTGCATTAAGCTCAAACTTCCTTCTTGCATGCGTGCTCCTCCCGAAGCACATACTAGAATAAGAGGTAATAATTTTTTGGTAGCATACTCGATTAAACGGGTGATTTTCTCGCCTACTACGGATCCCATACTACCCCCCATAAACTGAAAATCCATAACTCCAATTGCTATGGAAATGCCGTTTAGCCGACCTGTGCCTGTTTGAACAGCTTCAGTTAAGCCCGTCTTTCTTTGATAAGAATCAATACGATCTTTATAAGGCTCCTCCTCGGAATGAAATTCAATAGGATCCAGAGAAACCATGTCTTCATCCATAGGATTCCAAGTCCCTGGATCAATCGAAAGTTCGATTCGGTCTGAACTATTCATTTTCAAATGATAGCCACATTGTTCACAAATATTCATTTTTGACTTCAAAAATTTATTATAATTTAATCCATAACAATTTTCACATTGAACCCACAAGTGCCTATATTTTTGAGTCAAATTAAAATCAGTAGAATTTGCACTTATAGTCAAATCAATACCATTCTTGCTCGTTCTTATATTGGGCTTACCCCTTTCATTACTCTTTTCCCTTTCAACACCAATGTGATTAGAAATGTAACTGTCACTAGAATTGTCATTCCCACTTAAAACGGAACTCTCAATACCGATTTGAGAACTAAGATAAAAGTCAATGCAACCATTAATGTGATTATTCCAACTGTATTCAATATTATACAGAGAACGATCAGATCGGGGATCGTCATTCTGAAATCCATTCTTCATATAACCAGAATTCCGATAACGAAAAAAAGTACTTTCTGGTTCACTCAATCTTTCTAGTCCACTCAATAAAGAAGACAAATCGTTGTCAATCTTAAAAATGAGATTTTTTATATCCAAATATAGGGAATAAATACTCCTATTAGTATCTTTAACTAAAAAGGTGTCATCAGAGATCAAATTCCAAATGTCGATGATGTCCATTAAATGCTCAGCATTACTGTAACTAGAGCTATCACTCGAACTAAAAATCTCGGTATCCCTTAGATACCTATCCTCACTTCCACGAGTGTCTTCAATAAGACCAAATCTATCAATTGATTGACTTAACCCATACCTGTATTCGAATTTCCCGCTAGACACCATCGAATTAAACCGCCGTTTTTCCATAGAGCTTTTTGCCCCGATTTCTTTAAAAATAGAATAGATGAATAGTCATTCAAAAGAATTTGAATATATCCTTAATTTAATAAGGAATGAAGTATTGAAAAAAAGGATTCTCTTTTGTCAGAATCCCGAGTATTGCTTTACTCTAACTATGATATATGATGGAACGAACTCTTTTTTTTTTATTTAATTTTTTATTATAATTCTTTTGTTTTTCAAAATGCGAAATGGAAATAGTGATTTCCTTCATTTCATCTTGTATCAGTATCAAATTCACATCAAAAAAAATCACTATTTGTTTTAATACCTTTTTTCAAAAAATCTCGTCTATTCGAACACGGAATCAAAAGGACAATATACAGGCTGGCTCGAAGAGGTTATTTGTGATAAAAAAATACACCAACCCTAAAAATCCATAAGATTTTTTGTTGGATACAACACAACAAACAAGAAAAAACAATAGAACCATTAGATCATTTTTATTCATTTTCTATCATGAATAAAAATGATCTAATAAAAAAATACGTGGAATATTCGGCTCAATCCTTTTTTGAGTAAAAGATTGGCCGAGTTTAGTTTAATTGCAATTGAAGTACGAGAACGAATGCTAATTATTGGATCGGATTACA